GTAATCAGAAAGCCTCTATCAACAAGATAAAAGAGCGAATTCTTCCTTTCGCGAAATTAAGCAAGGCAAATAAAACGAATTTCATATTCCCTTCTTACGTATGTATATATAATATAATTCAAATATAGATATAGAGTCTTGCATCTTTCTATATCTCCCGAGAATCCCCATTTTTACTAATAATCCCTGTTGGATCGGATTCTAACGAATCTTTCGGAAATTTGTAAGAAACTCTTTCTTTTTAAAATTTTTTAAAATTATAAGACAAGAACAAGAATAATAAATTGATTATCATTATCATACATATATTTCATGTAGAAAGATGAAATGAATAAGTCCATTTATTTAGTTCTACATTCCTTGCACTTATTATATACTCAAGTATTATATATACTCACTTATAGTATAATTATATACGAATTCTAATTAATAATTAATTATATACTCACTTATAGTATAATTATATACGAATTCTAATTAATAATTAATTATATACTAATTATATTAAATTATATTATAAGATATCTTTATAACAATATAAGAATAACAGGTACAAATATTAAATCGAGGTACCCATTTTATGATAAATCTCGACTTACCTTCTGTTTTGGTGCCTTTAGTGGGCCTAGTAGTTCCGGCAATAGCAATGGCTTCTTTATCTTTTCCTATTCAAAAAAATAAGATTTTTTAGATCCGATGGGATCAAATTTCATCCATTTTTTTTTCAAGACTTAGACTTGGATCATAACACAGATATCTATTTAGTGGAATATGGTATAAGATGTGGCTTCCTCCGAACATAAATGAAAGAGCTCTTATGCATACGGAAACATGATATATGGGTAAATTAATTATAGCTATTTTCAAATAGCTCAAGATCGGCAGATGTCTGAAATGGAAAGTCAATGTATCTATCCGTGTGTAGATATCTATAGGGGATCATATGAAGGGGATGTTATTATTTTAGATCTAACCAATTCGATGAATTACTCCTAAAGGTTAACATCAAAATAGTGCTAGTTGATGAGAGTTACTTCGGAAACACAAAGAGTAAAGTCAAATTCATTTGGGTTATTCTCTCAATTCCAATAAAATGCAACTGAATCTAGTATGAGTTGGCGATCAGAACATATATGGATAGAACTTATAGCGGGGTCTCGAAAAACAAGTAATTTCTGCTGGGCCTTTATCCTTTTTTTAGGTTCATTAGGATTCTTATTGGTTGGAACTTCCAGTTATCTTGGTAGGAATTTGATATCTTTATTTCCGTCTCAGCAAATAATTTTTTTTCCACAAGGGATCGTGATGTCTTTCTATGGGATCGCAGGTCTCTTTATTAGCTCTTATTTGTGGTGCACAATTTCGTGGAATGTAGGTAGTGGTTATGATCGATTCGATAGAAAAGAAGGAATATTGTGTATTTTTCGTTGGGGATTTCCGGGAAAAAATCGTCGCATCTTCCTTCGATTCCTTATGAAAGATATTCAGTCCATCAGAATAGAAGTTAAAGAGGGTATTTCTGCCCGTCGTGTTCTTTATATGGAAATTAGAGGCCAGGGGGCCATTCCCTTGACTCGTACTGATGAGAATTTGACTCCACGAGAAATTGAACAAAAAGCTGCTGAATTGGCCTATTTCTTGCGCGTACCAATTGAAGTATTTTGAAATGAATTGAAGAATAAATGTTTTCTCATCAGGAGGGAAAATCCTCTTTTTCTATAGCATAACTTAACTGAAGTTTCTTCAGAACGCTCATTCGAGCCAAAGTAGACGTATATGGAACAGCCATAAAACAAAACTGTTTTTGTCCGCAAAAATGGTCTTTTATGCGTATTATGGAAATCCCCTCAACTCAATTCAGTAACAAAACAAGTAAAAAATCGAAATAATAGATTCATCTCATATATCAAAACATTTCGGAATAAAGAAAAAGAATTTATCTTTTTATTTTAGGTCCAATATTTTGAATTGATACATTAGATACAGATAGATCATATCTTGTAAATTATCTCTCTTTTCTTTTGTCAATTGACGTTTATCCTTTCTTTTGGGCTCCTTAATGCCCAAATGATTGTATCTCTTATAACAATAACTATCCAATTTCTTTCTTTTTTTGCCACTCATTTTTGATCATCACAATATTCTTCATAAATTTATCTCAATTATTCCGGGATTATGGGTAGCCAGCGAAATTTTTTCGAAATATTTTTTAATTTTTAATAGAAAGGGAGTTCTTTCGTCTCGAAATACGAATAATATTTAATATTCATTACTTGAAATGGCTCTTTCGGGCATTCATCGAAAGGAGGCAATTGCTTCGAATTTGACCAATTGAGATATCTGGAAACAAAAATTTTTACTATTTCTTCATTCGAATTCAAAGTGGACTCTTATTCTATTTCTGTATTCTTTCTATATTCAAGGACTACCCACTGAATCACAAATAAAAAACAGGGAATAGATTCATAGGCTCGATACCTTGTAATAGAACTCATGCTTG